GAATATGAAAAAACCGAAGGACCCCTTAACTATTTAAGTTATTAATCGAACGAATCACACTTTTACCACTAAACTATACCCGCTTCATATTCATTATTATATATGAATGGACCTTTTGTCGAACAAAAGAATGAGAGACAATTAAGCTAGCATCAGACTCATGAAAATTCTAGCGTTGACACTTCGTCTCACTGGGGGTACTTGAAAAAATAGGCGAAGAATAGAAAGCAGCTTATTTAATTTAAATAACAAAATCATACATAACATAATATAATAAAGTGAAAAGTTATACTTTATCGTTTGCTGGAAGTCATTACTGACACTCCCGAATCGAAGGAATTATTGAAGCTGAACCATAAAAATGACGAATTCTGCATTTCCTTTTTCGTTTTCAACTTCCCTTTTAACTGTCGGATTTTATGAATTTAAGTTCGGATTTATTGGATCTCAAATTTTTAAATAAAACTTGTCCCTTGAACAAGTAAATGAGTTATGTTATATATGTTATAACATATGTGTGTTTCCTTTTTGATATTATTTAATATCAATATATGTATGTGTCCTTTTCCACTTAAGTAATTAAGTAAATTGAGAAAAAAAATACTAATAACAAAAATATTTTAAAACTAAAAATATTGAAAATGTGAAAAAATATTCATATTCTATAGTTCTTATAGTCTTAATAATACTAAGAAATGACGCTTCTATCATAGGAATGGAGATGGAAACTGTCTTTGCTGTTGCTTCAATAACAAGTATTTTTGATTTGATATCAAATCAAAAATAATTAAATTGTTTGATCTATGAAATGATTCATCAGAACAAAAGAAGTAATGTAATGGCCCGGCCAGTACTTAACCAGGCCGGGGGGATGAACCTTTCTTACAAAATCCAAGAAGTGAAGTTGAAGTAAGGTATTCTTTCTATATCTATTCTATTGGAGATAAGGCATCCGTTTCAAATCATTATCTAAATTGAATTGCTGATCAAATTCGTAGATAAACCTTATCCATTTTTAATTTATTTAATATTTTAATATATTAAATTTAAATATAAAATATAATAAAATATAATAATAATATATATTATATTTTTATTATTATTATCGTTATTTTATCCTTATAATTCTTATAATAAAGTAATAAAGAAAGAAAACAGTTTTTTTTCAATCTTTTTTACTTCACGTGTCGCGTCACATAAAAAAATTTTCAATTTTGAATTGGGAGAGATGGCTGAGTGGACTAAAGCGGCAGATTGCTAATCCGTTGTACGAGTTATTTGTACCGAGGGTTCGAATCCCTCTCTCTCCGCTCTCTCTGATCACTTCAGACTTTCGAATTTGAAAAAATTCCGATCCCTTGGTTTTTTCATCATAGGTAAATGTATAGAATACATAAAAAGAAAATAAAGAAAAACTCAAAATCTTTTTTTTTTATTCCTCACGTCCAGGATTACGGCCCGGATCGTTAGATAAGAATCCGAAGATGAACAGAGAAACAAAAAATATCACTACTGTGTAAACGAAGAGTTTGAGAGTAAGCATTACACAATCTCCAAGATTTTATTTTTTTTGAAAAAGGAAATAGATTGCCCATTTTTTATCACATACACTATTTTGACATAACGCCCCCAAAAATGAAGTCTTTTCTTGAAAAAAAAGGATTTTCACGAATTTATTTTGAATACAAGAAAAGAAAGATTCTGATTCCTTCATTACCAAAAATTTTTGGCCATATCCATTGTTGGGTATTGTGGGGTCCTTAGAAAGTCCTTGTTTACTGGAAGGTCAGAACGAGGAAATAAGTGGATCAAAATTTATCACCGCGGTCATTCAATTCAATATACAAGAATTTCCGTTTTTGAATCGAGGGTTCATAATGTAAAACTTATCTGATCTTATCAATTTTTAGAATTTTTTTGGATAAATCATGAATTTTGCAGAGTAGTAAAGATTTTATCGAAAACTTACAGCGGCTTGCCAAACAAAGGCTAAGAGAAAAAATAGTACAGGTATGACAGGCATAACATCTACGATGGGATTGAAAAAGGCATAAGCCTCGGGCAGTTTGGCGAAGAAAAAACTACTCGAATAAAGGGTAGAATTAAGACAGATACAGATTAAACTAAAGATATTAAGCATAACAAACATTTCATTCTTGTAGATTAGAAAATTTGATTTTGGTTGAGTTTTTTTTTATGAGGGAAAAATGAAAAGGCGGGTCAAAAAATCCTTCCTTTTCTTCGAACTCTTCCAAATCCAAAATCTTTCCTTTCATTCTCAAATGAGAATACAAGGAATTATAGTTTCATACAATATCTTAATTGAATTTTATGTAATGATCAATAATTTTTTTATTCTATATTTACATGTGTTGAATCCTAGCAACAATGTATTTCATATGTATTTGGGTTGGGATTGACGAATGACCAATACCAATATTAGTCTTTATTAGTGTCGAATATAAACCTAAATGGGGCGTGGCCAAGCGGTAAGGCTGCGGGTTTTGGTCCCGTCACTCGGAGGTTCGAATCCTTCCGTCCCAGATCGTCTTCATCAGAAACGAAAGATTCTTCTCTTTAACAACTTTTTGGATATAATGTGATCCAACCCTCTGCTCTGAATTCTAGGAATAATTCTACGAATTATATCTTTTCTTTCGTTTGGTTTCTCACAAACGCGATCGAGTGCACGAGTAGAAATAAAGATATTTCTTTTAATTCCCAATTCAAAAAAGAATTGGGGGAGCATTCCCATTCAGAGTATGCTTGTACTACTCATATTCATATTGAAGTTAGTTACTTATGGAAGCTTTGTGTTCCATATCCGTGAAATGGGAATTCTAACATGATGCATTCTGAATCGAAATGGAAAAAGGCCCTTTTTCTATTCCATTCTCAAGGGGGCCTAAAGAAAAATAAATAGTGTATCCCAATTCCACACTTTATTTTATGTGGAGACTAAAGATTACGTAGTTTTTGGTATTAATTTCATTTCATGGTTCGTCTTAAAACTTCTAAGAAAAAAAAATAAGAAAAACGAATGGATCTGGATCCCATTTTTTTGCATTTTATCTTATATCTTATTCAAATGAATATCAATGTAATGTAACGATTGGATGGATGAAAATTTATATATTCTATGGAATTGGCGAAAAGATTTTGGAACCTGAAGTAAAACAAAATCTGTCTGTATACTGTATAATATAATATAAAAATAACAAATAATAATATCAAAATAATATAACAAGATAATAAAAAAAAAACAAGTCCTATATTATATAATTATATATATTATATAATATATATATATTATTGTATTGTTCAGTAACAGTGGTCCTTTGGTTAAGTCAATAAGGGTCTGTGATTCTTTAAATATCCATGATTACCTCCGGTAAGAATTGTTCGTTGTATATGATGGATACGAAAAGATTAGATTCTTCTTATTCTTGATTCTGATTTTCTCTTTCAGATGAAAGAAAGAATTGAAAGAAAAAATAATGACTTTAATCTTACCTTACACGAGACCCTTTCTATTCCATACTCATGAAAACAAAAAAGGATTTTAATCTTCATTTTTATGAACCCTTGGTACTCGAAGACGTGTGAAAAATCTATATTATAGAGAAACCCCTGGCCTTTTCGAGTCATTGAAATAGTTTATATTTGGTTAATAACTGATTTTGTTTCGGAATTTTCAATCCATCCGGGATTAGATTGGAAATCTATTTCTATTAAAGACTGTTCTTTTGAAGTTTAGAATTTTTTTGTTCGAGAAAAATGGGATCTTTTTCATGATTCACCATCCCGAACAATCTGTTGAAGATGTAAATAAGACTTAAGTAAATTCGTTTATTCGTCTTTTTGAGAAATATGTTTCATTCATATGATAGAATATGGGGCGAAATAACTTAAATCCTTTCTAAGACTTTTCCGGATAACTATTTATCTATCCATAGATACATAAAAGGTATTTATATACCGTTGAGCCAATGACTATTCATGATTCCATCTTGAATCAATTCCATACCGGTTCGAAATTTAATTAGAGAAATGTTATGGTAAAACTTCGTTTGAAACGATGTGGTAGAAAGCAACGCGCGACTTGAAGGACATGATTCGTTGTGGATTCTTACATCCACCATTTTCTATAGGAATGAAGATGCTCTTGAATCGACATAGTTTGTTCTTGCTAGGAACCTAATTTGTGTTGGGTTGGTAAATAGGAATAGTACACGATGGAGCTCGAGCAAAAAGTATTGATTCATTTATCGGGAGGAAGAATCTAGGGTTAGTAACAATAAATAAGTTAGACCAACTTTGTAAGTATATCTTCAATATAGAAATCGAAGGGTTAAAATCCGAACAAGTTTGAAATGAAAAATGAAATAAAAAAAAAGTCAAACAAATTTGTTGGAATTAGGAAAACTTTTTCGATTCAAATTAAAAGTGTATTATATTACAAGGGAATCAATCATTCGTATTATCTTTCTATAGAAAGAAATAACAAAAAACAAAAGGTATGTTGCTGCCATTTTGAAAAGGAATAAGGATCACCGAAGTAATGTCTAAACCCAATGATTTTACAAAGCAAAGAGCAAGGATTCCGGAACAAGGAAACACTATTTTCAATTGTCTCAATAATTTTACTAGAATGAGGAGTATTCGAGACGAGACAAACAAAAAAGGTTAGAGACGACTCAAGAAATGTCTAAGGATTTACTTTAACCTTCGAACTTTTTCCGAATTACCCAACTTGAGTTATGAGTATGAATGATATTTCTTTTTTTTTTTTCTGTAAGTAAGAACAAAAAACGACTAAAATCATAGTCCATGATTTTATGGATCTATTTGCTATTATATACAGAAATATTCGAATTTAAATCGTTTTTTTCTCGAGCCGTATGAGGAGAAAACCTCCTATACGTTTCTAGGGGGGGGTATTATTTATCTACATCTATCCCAATGAGCGATCTATCGAATCGTTGCAATTGATGTTCGATCCCGAAGAGAAGGAAGAGATCTTCGAAAAGTAGGTTTTTACGATCCGATACAGAATCAAACTTATTTAAACGTTCCCGTTATTCGTTATTTCCTTGAAAAAGGTGCTCAACCTACAGGAACTGTTCATTATATTTTAAGGAAGGCAGAATTATTTAAAGAAAGAGCTTTGTAAAGAAATAAACAACAAAAAAAAGAAAGGTAACTAGTATCTATTTTGGGTAATTATTTACCCAAAATTTGCTTTTTTCTTGTTCTATTCATACTTTTTTATTTATTTTTATTGTTGTTGTGGAAATCCACCAACAAACAAAGGACGAACCTTGCTTATTGTACCTCTATTGATTGAATAAACCCGACATTTTTCTGTACTTTTTTTTTCATCTAAATTTCTTATTTATGTTGTGCCAATCCAACACAAATCCTTATTTGATTTACTTACTAATTAATTGAATTTGTTCTCTCAACATTCCACTCATATTGACAATGGTGTATCGAACAAATATAATTCGATCGTAGATAAATGGATCCATTTATTCCGACCCCTGTTGGTTTTTCCTTTACTTCAGTCAAATGATGGGTTTGCTGGATTTACTGTTATACAATACAAGATGTATTTTCTTAACGAAAATCAAAAATTTTTCGAAAAGGGGTAGTCTGTATAAATTTTGATATTTCTATTGGAAATCCGTTGTTTTTTAATCCGATCTGCTCATTTTGTTATTTTGGTGTTTCTAATTGATCCTCAAATTTTTCCTTTATATTTCTTGTTAGTTCAATGGTTTGACGTAGTTGTACAGTGCAATGCAATTCAATTGATTTTTTTTATTTCGATCGTATCTACATATCATATTTGTCTGGGTTGCTAACTCAACGGTAGAGTATTCGGCTTTTAAGTGCGACTATGATCTTTTACACATTTGGATGAAGCAACGAATTCGTCCAGACTATTGGTAGAGTCTATAAGACCGCGACTGATCCTGAAAGGTAATGGATGGAAAAAACAGCCTGTCGTAATAATAAGAAGAAAATGGAATTTCTTCTTATATTCTTATTATTTTTAGTAGAATTTTGAGTTGATTCCTACCGGATTATTCCCATTTTTTTTTTTTTTTATTTTTGGAGGAAGACAAAAGAAATTCACATTTACAGTTGGGTCTAGTGAATAAATGGATAGAGCCCCACGGCTCCAATTCTGGTAAAAAAAAAGCAACGAGCTTCTATTCTTATCTTAATTTGAATAATTACCCGATCTAATTAGACGTTAAAAAAAAATTAGTGCCTGATGCGGGGAAGGGTTCTCCTGTGAGTGGTCCTTTGATTCTTTTTTTTGTTTTTTTAAAAATCCTAACTATTCTCTATTATGGATTGGAAACGAATGTGTAGAAGAAACAGTATACTGACAAAAAGAATTTGTTCCAAAGTCAAAAGAGCGATCGGGTTGCAAAAATAAAAGATTTTTGAACCTCTGGGAATTATAACGAAGATAAACCCATTGGATAGAAGAGGGGAGGAAAAATATCTGTTGATTGGACTACCTGTTTCCGGGGTATATATTTTTTTCCATACATAATACATACTCTGTTCTGACCATATTGCACTATGTATAATTTGATAACCAAGAAATGCCTACTGTTTCTGGTTAAAGTAGAAATGTAAGTCAATGGAAGAATTACAAGGATATTTAGAAAAGGAGAAATCTCGGCAACAACACTTCCTATATCCGCTACTCTTTCAGGAGTATATTTATGCACTTGCTCATGATCATGGTTTAAATGGTTCGATTTTTTACGAACCTGTCGAAGTTTTTGGTTATGACAATAAATCTAGTTTAGCACTTGTAAAACGCCTAATTACTCGAATCTATCAACAGAATTTTTTGATTTCTTCGGTTAATGATTCTAACCAAAAGAGGTTCGTTGGGCATAACAATTTTTTTTATTCTCATTTTTATTCTCAAATGATATCAGAAAGTTTTGCAATTATTGTAGAAATTCCGTTCTCGCTGCTATTAGTATCTTTTTTCGGAGAAAAAAAAGAAATACCAAAATATCATAATTTACGATCAATTCATTCAATTTTTCCCTTTTTAGAGGACAAATTATCGCATTTAAATTATGTCTCAGATATACTAATACCTCATCCCATCCACATGGAAATCTTGGTTCAAATTCTTCAATGCTGGATTCAAGATGTTCCTTTTTTGCATTCATTGCGATTCTTTCTTCACGAATATCATAATTGGAATAGTCTTCTCATTACTCATAAAAAATCTATTTGTGTTTTTTCAAAAGAAAATAAAAGACTATTTTGGTTCCTATACAATTCTTATATATTTGAATGTGAATTTTTATTCGTTTTTTTTCGTAAACAATCTTCTTATTTACGATTAACATCTTCTGGAACTTTTCTTGAGCGAACACATTTCTATGGAAAAATAGAACATTTTCAAATAAAACATTTGCATTTTATAGTAGTATGTCCTAACTATTTTTATAAGAC